ACAGGACCTATCACAAGAATATTTTTTTTATTGGGACGATAACTCTGAAAAGACAGATTTCCAATCTTTTCTTTCATCTCAGGGGAAATACGATCTGGAGGAGCTAATTCAAATCCCTCGGGTAAAATAAGAACAGCCCCCACATTTAAAGCCCCTTTTTTCCCATTAGCAAGAACTTGTTTCACTTGCATATCATAAGGGATTCTAACAACTGCTTCAAATACAGTATCAGGAAGTACGGCTTGCGGAACTTCAATATCCACGGGCTTATTAGCTAAATGACAATTGGCACATACAATTCGTCCAGTTGCTTCGCGTGGATTTTCATAACCCTGCTGCGCAAAAATGGGATACGCGTTTGAAATAGATGTTTGAGTTATTATATATATCATGGTCGATACAGAAATAAATCTAGTCATCCGTTTCTTTATCCCTAAAAAATGATTTCTATTTTGCATGGTCCAATCATTGATCCCAAAATTTCTACAATAAATTGGGTAGGTATCTAGTATAGTTCCCTATCCACGAGTCTGTGATTGTAATGGAATAATTGTACTGGAATAACACTGGAATAATATAGGAGAATACTTTGAAGAGGTAGAAGTATAAAGAATAAGTCAGACTGAAATGCTTTATTTATTTTTGTATGCACAAGGAAACATTTTGAGCTGATTAATATCATATCAAGAGATCAAATGGATTCTTCATTCATTCATCGAATGATAAATGACCACAAGTGAAGGAGATACGCGATTTAAATAATGAAAAATCCAATATTTCACAATTGTATCTAGAATGACAGGAAAAGTAGAAACAAGACCAGATATAATTTGATCGTTATGAGTCAATCCAAAATCGTTGTAGACCGAACCAATCATTAGTTCCCAACCATGGGGCGAGTGAAATCCAATCCATAAATCCGTGACTAAAAGAATCGAAAAAGCTTTTATTGTGTCACTTAAGTTATAAAGAAATTCCTGAACCCAAGAATTAAGAATGACAAGTTCTTCATTACGCAGAATAAAATAACCGCTTAGAATAACGAAACAGATTAGATTTGTCGAGAAATGTAAAATGATATGTAGATGATATTCATTCTGTGTTTTGACCAATTGCATAGTTTCTTTGTGGATTCCTATAGGAAGCTTTTGTATATGCGCCCCCGGATAGTTCTTTATTATTTCGTCCAACAGTAATAGTTCTTCTAATTCTATGAATCTTTCTAAAACGTTATTCTCTTGAATATCATTCAAAAAAGTTTCGGATTGCCTGGTATTCCACCAATTTGTAATCCAAGGTTCCAGACATTTATTAAATGATAGAGAAATCCACCAGGGCAAAAATACTATAGATGCAATATAAGGAAGAGAAATCGACGCTTTCTTTTTTTTCACTTTGGATCCGTTACGTGAATTGTTAATGAACTTGCTTCATTCGTCGATTCTTTCTATTTGATCTAATATTTATTTGAAGCATGAGTTCTATAACAAGGTATGGAACCTATCGATCTATTCCCGATTTTTGTGTAATTATTTAATCTTTAAATCTAGTAGAAAAAATATAGAAAAAGAAGGTATTACCGAGTTCCTTACCTGATGCTGAGAAAGCATTCAATTCATTCTTCATTTCAAATTCGATTGGTATCAAAATACTTCAATTGGTACGCGCAAGAAATAGGCTAATTCAGCAGCTTTTTGTTCAATCTCTCGCGGAGTCAAATTCTCATCAGTACGAGTCAAAGGAATGGCCCCTTGGCCTCTGATTTCCATATAAAGGACACGACGAGAATAAAGACCCTCTTTCACCTCTATTCTGATTGACTGGATATCCCTCATAAAAAATCGAAGGAAGATGCGACGATTTTTTCCAGGGAATCCCCAACGAAAAATACATACTACGCCTTCTTTTCTATCGAATCGATCATAACCACTACCTATATTCCACAAAATTGTGCACCACAAATAGGAACTAATGAATAGACCCGCGATCCCATAGAAAGACATCACAATCCCTTGTGGAAAAAAAACGATTTGCTGATAGGGGAATACAGATATCAAATTCTTACCAAGATAACTGGAAGTTCCAACCACTAAAAACCCTAGCGAACCTAAAAAAAGGATACAGGCCCAGCAAAAATTACTTATTTTTCTAGATCCCCTTATAAGTTCTATCCATGTATGTTCTGATCGCCAGTTCATATTATACTATACCAGATCTAGTTGTATTTGATTGGAATTCAGAGAATAACCCAAATTGTATTTTGATTTTTCTGCTCCCGAAATAACTCTTATCAACTAGCACTACTTTATTGATTGTGAACCATTAGGAATAATGGGTTAGGTAGATTTACATTCTATTTTGAATATTGATTGTTTTTGACTAGTTATTATCTGTATATACATACGTTTACCCAGATATCATGTATCCATATGCATAAAAGGTTTTTCATTTGTGCTCAGAGTCAGAAGAAACCACGTATCGTACCATATTCTACTAAAAGGATAACAGTATTATAATCCCGTGTTGAAATAAACTAATGAGATTTGGTCTCATCATATCTAGACAATCTTATTTTTTTGGACATGAAGAAATAAAGAAGCCATTGCAATTGCCGGAAATACTAGGCCTACTAAAGGCACAAAAATAGAGGGGAAGTTTAGATCTGTCATAGAATAGGTGCCTCGATTTAATATTTGTACCTCTTATCTTATAATTATAAGGAAAGATATCTTATGATAAGTATATCTATTATAAATAATATTAAGGAGTTAATAAGTGCAAGGAATATAGAATTAAGTGTACCCATTCATTTTTCTACACGACTATGTATGATAATTCACTTTAATCCATTTTTCATTCTTCTCTTCTTTTCTCGTTCTTTGCTTAAGAATTGGACTATTATTATGAATTCACGACTCTAATTAATCTAATACAAAACGAGGATTTGTAGTAAAAAAAGCATATTTTTAGAAATGACTTCTATTCCATATTTTATTTCTTCTATATTGATTATTCTATATTCATTATTGATTGAATTTATTTCATTTCTATATCTGGATTTCCATATTGCTTAATTATTTCAATAATTATTTAATTAATTATTTTATGAATTTTTTTCTAGTTCTATGATTCTTTATCTATTCTTTTCATTATTTATATTAGTATTCTATTTCATTTTAGTATTCGATTATTTCGTTTTATTAAAAAAAAAAAATAGTAAATAAAATAGATAAATAATAAATATATAAATAAAATATTCGAAAATCATATGAAATTCCAATTTTAATAAAGAAAAATTTGACTAAAGAAAATATTTTCATAATATAAAAAATTCATATAAGATTTTTTTATATTATGAATTATTAAAGACATAAGAAAATTAAGACATAATAAGGTCAAATGAAATTCTTTTCTTTTTTTTTTTTTTACTAATTACTAATGAATCCTTTTTGTAATTCCTATAAAAAGAAACTCCCGTTGATAGAGAGTTCCTAATTACTAATCATGAATAGGGATAGAATACAAAAATATCTGGAGACAAAATCCAAAGTAATTATCCGAAAATGTACTTTAATTTTTGGAATTTTGATTCAAAGGAAGGAACCCATGGAGCTGAAATAACTCACTCAGAACACCTTTTAAAAGATTACGGGGTACGATGAGGTCGAGTAAACCCTTATGGAATAAATACTCAGATGCTTGTGAACCGTCGGGTATTGTCTTATTCAATGTTTGTTCAATTACTCTTTTACCCGCAAATGCAATATAGGCGTTAGGTTCAGCAATAATGACATCCCCCAACATACCAAAACTGGCTGTAACCCCACCGGTTGTAGGAGAAGTAAGGATGGGTACATAGAATAACTTTTTATTTAATTGATAATCATATAAAGCAGAAGATATTTTAGCCATTTGCATCAAGCTCAAACTTCCTTCTTGCATGCGCGCTCCCCCGGAAGCACACACAATAATAACAGGTAGAGATCGATTACTAGCATACTCGATCAAACGGGTTATTTTCTCGCCTACTACGGATCCCATACTACCTCCCATGAACTGAAAATCCATAACCCCAATTGCTATAGGAATACCGTTTAGTTGACCTATGCCTGTTTGAACAGCCTCAGTTAAACCTGTCTTTCTTTGATAAAAATCGATACGATCCCTATAAGGTTCCTCTTCGGAGTGAAAATCTATAGGGTCCATAGAGACCATATCCTCATTTATAGGATCCCAAGTCCCCGAATCAACCAAAAGTTCAATTCTATCTGAACTACTCATTTTCAAATGGTATCCACACTGTTCACAAATATTCATTTTTGACCGAAAAAATTTTTTATAATTTAATCCATAACAATTTTCGCATTGAACCCATAAATGTCTGTATTTTTTATTTATATCAAGATCATTAGATCTTACCCTTATATTAAAATTATTCCCACTATCACTAATTGTCATACTATAATTTCTACTTTCATTACAAATAAAATTATAAATATAACTGTCACTGTAATTTACAGTACCTCCTGAAATATAACTATCAATACTGATTTCAAAACGAAGATAACGATCAATGCAACTATTAATGTGATTATTCCAATTAGATTGAGTATCATATATATAATGATAAGAGTTGTGATCCTTACTTTTAGATCCACTATTGAAACAATCGGAAGTCAGATAATTAGAAAAAAAGCTTTCTAGTTCATTCAGAAAAGAACTACCATTATCAATCTCCAACATCTGATTTTCAATATCAAAATATAAAGAATAACTATCGCCATTACTGTCTCTAACTAAAAAAGTCCCATCAGAGATCAAACTCCAAATACCCTTAATATCAAATAAATGTTCAACATTACTGGAATGGCAACTCCCACTACCATTCCAACTAGAAATGTTTTTATCTATATCATTTATAATGGGGTTCTCATTTTCACTAGTATGTCCAATAGGATCAAGACTAGACATTGATTTATTTAACTCACATCTGCGTTCTAACTCCTTGTTAGAAGACATCGAATTGAACCACCATTTTTCCATAAATTCTGACTGCCCCTTAAAAATACAATAGATGAATAGTCATTCGATCAATAATTATTTTACTATTCGATTTCCTATCCTCATTAAGCATATCGATCCAATTATTAGGACTGTTAACTAAAAAAGGGAATAAAAAAAAGAATCCATATTGAAATAAAAGATTATCCTTATAGGAATCCGGGATATTGCTTCAAGATTTGAATAGGGATTTCTTTAATTGATAGAATTTTTTTCTCAATATATTTATTAATATAAGATTAATATAAGGAAAGGTTTCTCTCATGTCGTGTATAAATTCTCGTGGAAAAGAAAAATATTTCTTTCTTACTATGAAGAATTCAGTCTCATATAATCGAATAAAATAAGAAGTTTTTATTGCAACACGAAAAGACAATATACAGGATGGATAAGCGGCACCTTTCCCCTGGCTTGATCTATGGTCTGAAACCATGGCATGGGATATAAAGGAATTCGCCAATCGCAAAGACCCATAGGATTAATTATGGATCCAACAATAAACAATAAAAGTATTGAATTCTTTAGTCTTAGATCTTCTTTTTTGGATCTTGTATATATACACATGGGTTGGGTTATAGGTAAAGTTTGTACATTCTGTACATGTTGAGTGATATAGTTTATTGTTATAAAACAAAAAATATATGTAAATACTAATGAATGTTAAGAAAGATGGATATTTGCTCATTATATTTGGTTCGGCCCAATCTTTAAAAAAGGATTGGGCCGAGTTTTTAATTACACTTAGGAGAACAAACAAGAATTATCAAGCAAGTTGATCTGGCTTATCCATGTCTTCGAACTCGAACTTGATTTCCTTCCACACTTCACAAGCAGCGGCAAGCTCAGGGCTCCATTTGGAAGCTTCACGGATAATGTCATTACCTTGAGAAGCTAAATCACGCCCTTCATTACGAGCTTGTACGCATGCTTCTAAAGCCACTCGGTTAGCTACTGCACCAGGTGCATTTCCCCAAGGGTGTCCTAAAGTTCCTCCGCCGAACTGTAATACGGAATCATCTCCAAAGATCTCGGTCAAGGCAGGCATATGCCAAACATGAATACCCCCTGAAGCCACAGGCAGAACACCTGGCATAGACACCCAATCTTGAGTGAAAAAGATACCGCGGCTTCGGTCTTTTTCAATATAATCATCGCGTAGTAAATCAACAAAACCTAAAGTCAGCTGACGGTCACCTTCCAGTTTACCAACTACTGTACCAGCGTGAATATGATCTCCACCGGACATACGTAATGCTTTAGCTAGTACACGGAAATGCATACCATGATTCTTCTGTCTATCGATAACTGCATGCATTGCGCGGTGAATATGAAGAAGTAAACCGTTGTCACGGCAATACGCTGCCAAGGTAGTATTTGCAGTGAATCCCCCTGTTAAGTAGTCATGCATTACAATAGGAACTCCCAATTCTCTAGCAAATACGGCTCTTTTGATCATTTCTTCACACGTACCTGCAGTAGCATTCAAGTAATGTCCTTTGATTTCACCTGTTTCGGCTTGTGATTTAAAAATTGCTTCAGCACAAAATAGGAAACGGTCTCTCCAACGCATAAATGGTTGTGAGTTCACGTTTTCATCATCTTTGGTAAAATCAAGTCCACCACGAAGACATTCATAAACCGCTCTACCGTAGTTTTTCGCAGATAATCCCAATTTTGGTTTAATAGTACATCCCAATAGGGGACGACCATATTTGTTCAATTTATCTCTTTCAACTTGGATACCGTGAGGTGGACCTTGGAAAGTTTTGGAATAAGCAGGAGGAATTCGCAAATCCTCCAAACGTAGAGCTCGTAGAGCTTTAAACCCAAATACATTACCTACAATGGAAGTAAACATGTTGGTAACAGAACCTTCTTCAAAAAGGTCTAAAGGATAAGCTACATAACAAAAATATTGATTTTCCTCTCCAATAACAGGTTCGATGTGGTAGCATCGTCCTTTGTAACGATCCAGACTAGTAAGTCCATCAGTCCACACAGTTGTCCATGTACCAGTAGAAGATTCGGCAGCTACTGCGGCACCTGCTTCCTCAGGTGGAACTCCCGGTTGCGGAGTTACTCGGAATGCTGCCAAGATATCAGTATCTTTGGTTTGATATTCAGGAGTATAATAAGTCAATTTGTAATCTTTAACACCGGCTTTGAATCCAACACCTGTTTTAGTCTCTGTTTGTGGTGACATAAGTCCCTCCCTACAACTCTTGAATTAAAAATTCTCACAATGACAAGGTCTACTCGACATGAAATACGCATGAATGAAACCTTTGCAAAAAAAAAGAATCTTTCAAAAAATTTTCAACGAAACTAATCTTATTCACTAATTTAATTAATAAGACCATGTATTTGATTCGCCAAATACATCATTATTGTATACTCTTTGATATGTATGGCGCAACCTAATACTTATTTTTGATAATTTATTAAATCAAACAAACCCTCTTTTTCTTTGAATTTAAATATCTAATATACTAAGAAAAATTCCCTCTTGACAGTTATATATGTTGTATATGTAAATCCTAGATGTGAAAATAAGCATAATTCATCCAAGGTATAAAACACGAATGGACTCAAATCCATATACAAAAATACAAAAAAAAAAAATAAAAAACAAAGGCCCATGAGAATAATGAATGAATCATAAATCAAGTTTAGGTTCGAATTCCATAAATATAAATAATCGAATTCATATATATATATGGATCAAATTATATATAATGAGAGATAAATAAGATAATAATGAGATGAGAGATAAATAAGATATATTTCCTCATTCATTATTCTTATACTTGTTTTCTTGCTTGTTTTCTTGTTGAGAAGGATATTTTGAAAAGGGGTTAGTTGAACTTGAAAAATGACTCATTGAATGAGTAAACGATTGAATTGGATTCATTTGGAGGATACTGACTAAATCAAGTGCTAACTTCCTTATTGATTACATTCCTTATTGAATTAATCGATCAACTTGCTATCGGACAGTTTCGATTCGGAAATATTCCCAATCAATTTTGACATATTTCACTTTATCATAATTATGAGAATGAATCCTAAAAGTTCTGGCCCTGCGGTTTCCACACGTGAAGAAAAAAACCTAGGACGGATCGCTCAAATTATTGGCCCGGTACTGGATGTTGTTTTTTCTCCGGGGAAGATGCCTAATATTTATAATGCTTTGATAGTTAAAGGTCGTGATACTGCCGGTCAGCAAATTAATGTGACTTGTGAAGTACAGCAATTATTAGGAAATAATCGAGTTAGGGCTGTAGCTATGAGTGCTACGGAAGGTCTGACGAGAGGAATGCAAGTGATTGATACGGGAGCTCCTCTAAGTGTTCCAGTTGGTGGGGCTACTCTCGGACGAATTTTCAACGTTCTTGGTGAACCCGTTGATAATTTGGGTCCTGTAGATACTAGCACAACATCCCCTATTCATAGATCTGCGCCCGCTTTTATCCAGTTAGATACAAAATTATCAATCTTTGAAACAGGGATTAAAGTAGTAGATCTTTTAGCTCCTTATCGCCGTGGAGGAAAAATTGGACTGTTTGGGGGAGCTGGAGTGGGTAAAACAGTACTCATCATGGAATTAATCAACAACATTGCTAAAGCTCATGGGGGCGTATCCGTATTTGGTGGAGTAGGCGAACGTACTCGTGAAGGAAATGACCTTTACATGGAAATGAAAGAATCCGGGGTGATTAATGAACAAAATATTGCAGAATCCAAAGTAGCTCTAGTCTATGGTCAGATGAACGAGCCACCGGGAGCTCGTATGAGAGTTGGTTTGACTGCCCTAACCATGGCAGAGTATTTCCGGGATGTTAATGAGCAAGACGTACTTCTATTCATCGACAATATCTTCCGATTCGTTCAAGCAGGATCAGAGGTATCCGCCTTATTAGGTAGAATGCCTTCTGCGGTGGGTTATCAACCTACCCTTAGTACAGAAATGGGGTCTTTGCAAGAAAGAATTACTTCTACCAAAGAAGGATCCATAACCTCCATTCAAGCAGTTTATGTACCTGCAGACGATTTAACCGACCCCGCCCCTGCCACGACATTTGCACATTTAGATGCTACTACCGTACTATCAAGAGGATTAGCTGCCAAAGGGATTTATCCAGCAGTGGACCCTTTAGATTCAACATCCACTATGCTCCAACCTCGTATCGTTGGTGAGGAACATTATGAAACTGCACAAAGAGTCAAGCAAACTTCACAGCGTTACAAGGAACTTCAGGACATTATAGCTATCCTTGGGTTAGACGAATTATCCGAAGAGGATCGTTTAACCGTGGCAAGAGCACGAAAAATTGAACGTTTCTTATCACAACCCTTTTTCGTAGCAGAAGTATTTACGGGTTCTCCAGGAAAATATGTTGGTCTCGCAGAAACAATTAGGGGGTTTCAACTTATCCTTTCCGGAGAATTAGACAGTCTTCCCGAGCAGGCCTTTTATTTGGTGGGTAACATCGATGAAGCTACCGCGAAAGCTATTAACTTAGAAGTGGAGAGCAAATTGACGAAATGACCTTAAATCTTTGTGTACTGACTCCTAATCGAACTATTTGGAATTCAGAAGTAGACGAAATTATTTTATGTACTAATAGTGGCCAAATTGGTATATTAGTAAACCACGCTCCCGCTGCTACAGCTGTAGATATAGGTCTTTTGAGAATGCGCCGCAATGACCAATGGTTAACAGTGGCTCTTATGGGCGGTTTCGCTAGAATAGGTAATAACGAGGTCACCATTTTAGGAAATGATGCGGAGATTAGTACTGACATTGATCCACAAGAAGCTCAGCAAACTCTTGAAATAGCTGAAGCTAACTTGAGTAAAGCGGAAGGTAAGAGACAAAGAATTGAGGCGAATCTAAATCTCAGACGAGCTAAGACGCGAGTAGAGGCTGTCAATGCTATTTCCTACTAGTCAATCTACCAAAAAGTTCTTTTGATTTCTATACTCTTTTTTGATTCCGCTAATTGAATACAATTAAGTCTAATCGAAAAAAAGAGGATGCACAAAAAACTTATTAGATACCGGAATCGACGGTATCTAATAAGTTATACCTACTATTGGATTTGAACCAATGACTCCCGCCGTATGAAAGCAATACTCTAACCACTGAGTTAAGTAGGTCATTTATCACTACAAATAAAAAAAGAGACCCATCGCTTCGTGAATTATAGATACAATATTACTTCTAGGCAATACTAATCCTTAATAAGAAACAGATTAGAGAATGATTCCGTGGATCATAAAATATTCGTTTTGACAAGAAATTTATATCGATCTTGACAAGAAATTATCTATATATTAAGATATCTATGACAAGGGCTATAGCTCAGTTAGGTAGAGCAACTCGTTTACACGTGCGCCAATGCTTTTCAAGGAAGTCCATTATGCAATCAATATATCTTGTTGAGAAATCGATGTCTTACTCCATGTATTCGAAAGAACAGGAGAACAATAGCCTGACAAATATTTATTTGGTTCAATTCGATTCCGATGTGAATATGTGAATTCTGGTGCCAAATCAAATAAAATTCATCATTGATTTGAGAATTGATAAGGTAAATACCCGGTTTATTCAATGCTAGGCATAATGAGTATAAGGGCCTCAAAATAACCTCTTTTCGTCCTATGAACTTTAAGGTGTATGAAGTCTCATATTTGACTCTTGTAGTGGAGCGATAGAGACTATATTTAATTTATTAACTTAGTTTAATCTAGGCCGAAAGCAGACCTACGTCAAGGTAAATCCCTTCTTTGAAACACTTTGGTATTGCTCTTGGATCAGAATCAAAATAATGAACCAGAGCACATGGAACCATCTCACTATCTTATTACTTTTTCTTGAACAGAAGAAAAAATATGGTGGACTAACTGATCTTTTCATCAGTTTATGAAAGAGCCCAATGCAACAAAATGCATGTTGGGTCTTTGAAACAGTTCGAATCATTTCGATACTAATAAGTTTGATCTGTTTTACCGAGAAGGTCTACGGTTCGAATCCGTATAGCCCTATAGATTCTATTTACATTCTATATTTGTACCTTTTTTTTTATAGTACTTGTTTATGACAGCTGGGTTGGTTTTGGTTCATTTAGTTGGTACGTGGAAATGAACATATTACCACATACTTGTATACATTCATAGATACATTTAAATAAAACCAAAATTCCATTTCAATGGATCCAAATAGAATTCAATTAGTATTTATCAAATCTAGTATTTATCAAATCTCGGACAAAGAAATTCGTTCCTTTTGATTAATCCTCGTGAGTGAATTCCATACAAGTTTTTCTGTCCCCGATCAAAGAAAATAAATGTTGATAAACTTTTAAGTATACCCAACCCCAATCCTTTTTTTTATAAGTGAAAATTCTCATCCTGGCTGGCTAAAAATTACAGTTTAATTCAATGCCTTTTTTTTTTTTTTGAAATACCCTAAGAAATTTCCTTTTGGTAGAAGAAAAACCCTAATTGATTGTTTCAGAGATAAATCATTGGTCTCCTATCCTAATCCTAAATGTATCAATATTTGTACCTTCTTTCATTTCTATGAGTTGAACCCCTTTTGGTATTTTTAGTCCGTCGAATCTTTGGATAATACGGGATTCTTTTCTATTACTAATATTAGTATTAGACCCGTTTATTTTAGATCTTTCTATTACTAATATTAAATATGAGAATCCTATTTATTTTGATTTTATGTGGATCATTTATGATTTAGTTAATTATATCACTGTGTTATATATACTGTGTGGGTTTGTTCCAAAAAACTTTTTTCTTGCTTGTATTGTAGTCAAACTTAACTCATTGGTTGGTCTTACTAAGTTAAGTATTATTAGAATAACAAACAAGTCTTTTTTTGATTCATTCAAAATTGCAATCTTTAGTGCTGGCTGGGAATTGGTTCAAAATGACTCTTTTACTACAACTCTAATTAAAATTAAATAACTTGATTCTTATTATTCTTTTTTATTCTTTTTTAAAAGACTCGTCAAGGTCGGTATAGTATAATGAATAAAATAGTATAGGAAAAGTCTTTTTATTTTCGTTTTAGTATGGAAACTAGAAATTTCATATTAAGTTAAAGGTTTCTCACAATTCAACGAATCAAATCAATTAAGAAAAATCGAAATTAAGGAATCAAATCGAACTCTAGGACAAAGCAAGGGGGGATAATCTAACGATTCCATGCATTGGATTCTGTTTAAATATCCATATCGAATTAATAGAAAGACTGATACTCTACTGAAATTTGAATGAAAAAATAATTTCATTTTTTTTTCTTTATTTATTTTGATTTTCGAAATTTTATATTACAGTTTTTTTATTTATTTTTTTATTTTCTTTCTATTTAGAAAGAAATAAGAATATATAAATAAATATAGAAAATAAATAGAAAGAAA